TATAAATTTCCTTTTCTTTTCGATGAATCGAAAACCCCAAAGTATCTCTTTCCACAAACAAGTCGAAGAAAGAGACTTCGACTATTTTTCTATTTCTTTTTATCTGTTAGATTCAAAATAAAATAAAAGAAATAAGTTTCTATTTTTTCATTAAATTGGAACTCAAATTCAATAGAATATTAAATAAAAATAGGAAACTGGAAATAAAAGTGAATCTTGGTCTGGAATCAAAGAAAGATATTAAAAAGGGCTTTTATGTTGTGACTTGGAATAAACTAAAAATTTTTCAGTGGAGTAACGAAATAACAATTTATTCATATGAAATATCTAGGAACAAGGAGATTGAATCGGAAATATCGACAAATTCTTGTGGAGTAAAAAAAAAAAAAAAGGGGGTCAACTGGTCCACTTTAATCTCTATCGAATTTTAATATCAGAATAGCAGATATAGTCATGATTCAATGGGTCAGGTCCACCTACTTTTTTTTTGTTAATTTATAATTTTTACAATAGATTTAAAGATTTAATTAGCAGAATGGAAAGTAGGGATATTTGGCGATTCAAGAGACGATTTATCGTTATTTATGATAATTAGAATTTACTAAAAAATGTTCACTACTCTACTATAATTCATTAGAATGATAATTTATTATACAATTTATTATACAATATAGTTGGTTACTTTTTTTATTACACATACAAATATTAACAATACTTTTATTCCCCCTTCCAACTTCCAAAAAAAGCTATGACTGGAGTTTTATGAAAAAAGGACGAAAGCCCCTTATCAGATTTGAACCGATGACTTACGCCTTACCATGGCGTTACTCTACCGCTGAGTTAAAAGGGCCTATTGAATTCAATTCTTGAATGAGTCACTATGTGGATAAAATGGATTTCTGTACATATATTATATACACAAAGTACATGCAGTAGATTCCTAGTGGCTGGTTAGTAGCTTATTCTTGAATAAGAAAAAGGGTTTCCATAGCAAGTATAGAAAAATGCAATGACTTATTTCAAGGACGACCTTTGAACTAAATTAGAATTCGACTAATTATATTCGAATTAGAGAAAAAAATTTCGATAACTTATCTTGATCCCTGGTCTCAGATTTCTCATTTATGAATCTCCTAGCTTAGTGCAAGCTAGGTAGATCTTAACAATACAATAAATGAATCCATTGTAAAAAATGGAATGAAACTCCCTCTTTTTCGACAAATTATTAGATTCCGGGCGAAATTTTATTTTTCGTACTCTAATTTATTATTTTTATTTACTTTTATTTACTATAAATTAAGAGAATTAGAAATGAGTTCTTTAGTTCTATATTCTATATAATATATATATATAATAGAATTATAGAATATAGAATCGAAGTAAAATAAATGGCAATTAGCATGAATAATTCATAAATAACGAATCAAACAAAATTATGAAATAATGAAAATAGAGCCTGTATCGAATCATGCCATTCCATTATATTTATATTGACAATTTCAAAAAACTGTTGATATTATGATCATAGTATGATGGCGGTCGATCAAGTATGCCCCCATCGTCTAGTGGTTCAGGACATCTCTCTTTCAAGGAGGCAGCGGGGATTCGACTTCCCCTGGGGGTAGGGTACTACGAAAGGAAGTTGATCATGGATTACCAATAAGTCTAAAATGGATTCTTCCTGGGCCTGGGTCGATGCCCGAGCGGTTAATGGGGACGGACTGTAAATTCGTTGGCAATATGTCTACGCTGGTTCAAATCCAGCTCGGCCCAATAATTCGCCAATCTACCATGAGATGGTATAAACTCTTGTCCTTCCAAAATACCGGATACGTAGGAGTCAAATTTTCTGCTATATCCCTTAATTTCTAATTTCCCTGGGATTGTAGTTCAATTGGTTAGAGCACCGCCCTGTCAAGGCGGAAGTTACGGGTTCGAGCCCCGTCAGTCCCGACGAATCCAATAAATCCATAAATTAAACTCTCTCTTTTCTGTGAAAAATGGGACAAGGGGTTTCTTTTTTTCTTTCCTTTCGCATTTATCATCATCAAACAAATAGATGCTTTCGGCACTTCAATGAGTCCCGATTGATGATATAAAGATATATTTGGATTAGTACAATTGTTGGTAGCATTATATTCAGGATTCCAAGATATATCGGGTCTTATTTTTCGATTGTTCATAATGGAATATGGACAGAGAGTATCACAGGGTTCTTGGTAGAACATACACAAATAGAATGAATTTATTATATGACCCAAACTAAAAATAAAGGGAATCTAATTCCCCCCAAGAGCTACGTTTCCAAATGAAATTCTCTCCGTTTCTTCTTATCATTTTGGGTAACCTCAATTAGTAAATTTACTCATTTTAATTTGAAAAATCTATTTCATTCAAATTGCACACTGAACTTTTAATATATATGTCCTAGTCCTAATATAATAATCTGAGGAAAGAGGATAAAAGAAAGAGAAAGATCGTCCCACAATCGCGCCTTTATTTGAGAAGGAATGATAATAGTGAAGAAATGCAGAAAATTTCCTTCCTATTTTTCTATTTATTGTATTTTCGGAGTCTCATCGACATCAAAAACGCTGCTATATGGTAGAATATTAGATACTTTCGACTCGGATTCATATTTATCACACCTCTTTGTCTTCAAAGAAATTTAGATTATTAAAAAAAAGAGTTTCGAACTGAATTTCCATTTCACCTCTATTGTTTATTTTGGTTTGTAGTTAATGGAAGCAGAAGGGTCGTCCGAGAAGTATCATCTCATCGGATAATGATACAAGAAGGGCGTAGGGTAGGTTATCGAAAAGAAGGAACAGTAAATAAAAGAATTCTTGATTGGATCAGGAATCCCATTTTTCATTTGATTCGATGTGGATAAAAGATCTTCCTATGGTATACTATTCAATTCTCGACGATGCATTTATTTGATAGCGCAGATATTGTTATTTATGATATTGATTCGATTCAATACCGTCGAGAGGTAGTTCATCCATTGAATTTACAGGCAAAAGATTTATCATCTCTATGGGATTAAATCCCGAGTTATTGTGAAATAAAATTAAAATAAAAAAACGATTAGATTATGGAAGTCAATATTCTTGCATTTATTGCTACTGCATTGTTCGTTCTCGTGCCTACTGCTTTTCTACTTATCATTTACGTAAAAACAGTTAGTCAAAATCAAAGTAAAAATGATTCAAAATTTTGATCGAAACCTGACTTCTGACGCAAAGGATTCAAATTCCGCGTCTTAAATGAAATGCGCGGACTAGAATTGGCAGTATTCTATACGATCTGATAGTATATGGTAGAAAGAAAGATTCATCTATTTCTTTCTACCATACCTCTCCCGTAGTTTTCTTGTAGTGTAAAAAAAGTTCTACAGTGTATAAAATACTGTAGTAAATACTGTATACTGTAGTTGTAGTAAAGTAAAGTAGTAATCTAATAATAATATAATAATACAAACTTAATATAGATCTATCTACAATAGGATGGATCTTCCTATATGTAGATATCAATTCCATATATGGAATGTACATAGTACCTAACTCTATTTCTTTTTCTTTGCTACATCTATTTGTTCTAATTATTATATTTCTTTTCTTTCGTATTTTTTCCAATATGAATCTCCATATCTATATCTATCGAAAAAGTAAGATCAATGAAGGAAGTTTGATTAAAAAAAAGCAAGTCATTTCTTTTTTTTAGTTTCGCATTTGAAAGAGGTAATTGATTGAGTCATTAACAGGAGTTCTGGAGTTCTATGGAAATCCAATTTCAAAAATAATAAAACAAGCGGTAAATGGCCAATATGAAACTCTCCTAAGGCAAAAAAATACATAGTTTTTTGTTAGACAATTTATATTGTTTCTCAGAACAAGTGTGTAGGCACTTACTAGAACGCGGATGCTTCTTTGAACAGTAAGCAGTAAAACAAATAAAAAATAAAAATTAGATCTTCCTGATTGTCTATCTATAATTCTATGAAGAGCCTATCGTTGAAATAGAAAATTTAGAAAGAAAATGCATATATTTTTATTTCAAATCGTTAAAAAAACTTTTCAGAATGATCTATAAAACAATTGATAGAGTTTTATTCCTTAACTCAATTAAGAAATAGTACCTCTAGAGTCCACTTCTTCCCCATACTACGAGTGAAAGAGAAAATGTAAAGACTACCATTAAAGCAGCCCAAGCGAGACTTACTATATCCATGTGAATTATGTCCCCTATTTCTATGAATATGAAGAAATTATTCTATTATTGTTCACTAATAATAGTGGAATCAATGGCGCAGAGTCAAAAAGAGATTCTGACCCAATACTATTGATTAATCAATCAATAAAATAGATTTCTATTTATAAAAAATTCCAATTCTCTATTCAATAGAATATTGATTCAATGCCTGAGCACTCAGAGGTTCTCGTGAGTCCGTATCGAAATTCCGACCCCTCCATCACTATAATAGTTCCTTGCATCTAGACTTCGGGGATTTACCATTTTTTACAAAAAACCTATACCTGAGGCTTGCTTAGAATCAAACAAGTATAAAAAAAGTGCTTTTCCTCTGCTTCTGTTGGGAAATAATTGAGCCAGTTCTATTAGCAAAAGAGTTAGATAGGAAAAACATAATAGCAGATTTTGAATATTTTGTTGATCAGGCGACACCCAGATTTGAACTGGGGAAAAAAGATTTGCAGTCCCCCGCCTTACCACTCGGCCATGTCGCCAAAAGAATACAAACTCGATTCAATTTTCCCCTTTATTGGTTATTTTGGGTTGGTTAACTTCTTTTTTTTATTGTACTTGCATTCTGTTTTCCCTCATCCCTTTCCTAAAATAAATTCTCCCCCTCTCCCCTTTTTCTATTTAAAATGAAAAATAAAGTGTGGATTTTCAGCCACAAAAGACAAAATTTATAACCAATTTGAACCATTAACTATTGGCGGCTAACTGTGAATTCATGAATTATTTTTGGGTTT